ATTCGTGGGTCATTTATGGCACGCGGGAAGGGCTCGGGCAGCGGCAGCAGGATTTGAAAAAGGAATTGATCGTGATTTTGAACCTGTTCTTTCTATGACTCCTCTTAACTAAAGTAGTAGTTAAAATAGGAAAGTAAAAATCGGTTCATATTAAAAAGTCTTCTTTGTTTCTTTCAATTCAATCTAATTTGTTCTGGCTCGGCTATACTATCCAGCCGAGCCATTTTCCTTTTTTTATGATGCTAAGAAGAAAAAAAAAAAAAAAAAAGAAAAAAAAAATATATTCATCCAACAAAAGGAGAGAGAGGGATTCGAACCCTCGATAGTTTTTTTTTATGAACTATACCGGTTTTCAAGACCGGAGCCATCAACCACTCGGCCATCTCTCCGAAAGATAATTTCTATTTTATTTTTTTTTTCGCCAAATAGAACATAGCCCTATGAGTTAATACGATCACTATGTAGAGAAAGCTATAGGGTGTGACTTTCTTTATAGGTTATCAATCTGTCTATATAAATAAATGAGATACACGATCCAGTATACCCATTTGTGAAGTCAAAAAGAACCTTTAACTTCATGTCCGAATAGAATAAAAGTGGTAAAAATAAGTTGGAAATAAGTCATCTCGAATCAACGGATTCATGATAAAATCCCTTTATTTATTAAAATTTTTTAGTGGGTAAGAGGATTAAATGGTGTATATTCTTTTGTTAATAGCTTGGAGGATTAAAAACATGACTATTGCTTTCCAATTGGCTGTTTTTACATTAATTATTACTTCATCAATCTTACTGATTAGTGTACCCGTTGTATTTGCGTCTCCTGATGGTTGGTCGAGTAACAAAAATATTGTATTTTCTGGTACATCTTTATGGATTGGATTAGTCTTCTTGGTGGGTATCCTTAATTCTCTTATCTCTTGAATTCATTCGTTGCAGATCCAAAAATGAGACGACCCCTCCCATTCCATGAATTACACATTCAAATTAAATATAAGTCCCTAAAATACAAATAAAGAAAACAAAAAAATTAGAGGGGGGGGGGTCTAACTTCTGGAACTTGAGTGAAATATTAATAAAATAGTAATAAATATCAATATACTAAATATAAATATATAAATATGAAATAGGAATAAAAAACTAATAAAAAATTGATATCAATATATCAATATAGAATATAATATTTTATGGAAATGGGGAATAATATATTCTTGAATATGGTTATTCAATATATAGAATAAATATATTATTAATATTAATATATATAATATTAATATATATATTTATATATATTAATAGAATTGTTAATTGAATTGATTTGGTGGTAGAATTTTATGAAAGGACTCCAAACCAAAGAGTGTATCTCGTATAGCTTTGAACAAATATTATCCATAAATTTCTTATCAAGAAGGCCAAAAAATGCGGATATAGTCGAATGGTAAAATTTCTCTTTGCCAAGGAGAAGACGCGGGTTCGATTCCCGCTATCCGCCCAAATATAAATGGATTCAAAAAGATAAAGGATTCGGTATAGTTGACCGGGAAATATAGTAATTTTTTCCTCGCGTCCCAAAAGACAAGTATTAATTAATGACTAGTTAATAGAATTAATAGAATCAAACTTACATTTGTTGAAAAAAAAATGTTGCGGAGACAGGATTTGAACCTGCGACCTCAAGGTTATGAGCCTTGCGAGCTACCAAACTGCTCTACCCCGCGATGAAACAAAAAAACGTGGACTAAACTCTAATAAACAAAGAAGAATTGAATGCGCCCCTATATCCATATCTGTACAAATAGAATAGCCTATTTAGACAGAATGGTAAAGGGGCCTCGTCAATCATAGAAAAAAAATAGAAAAATTAAGGGATACTTAAATCCTTACCAGCTTGATCTTGTTGCCCCTGGCAACAAACATGCATGAACCATTTCCCGAAGGATGTGTCCAGATAGTCCAAAGTCTCGATAGTTAGCTCTCGGTCTTCCGGTCGAAAAGCAACGTCGATGAAGACGTGTAGGTGCACTATTACGCGGTGGGGATTGTAATTTTCCATGAATTTTCCATTTCTCACTTAGCGACGGAATCTGACTTATTTCCTTTTTTGAGGATCGACGAATCAAATGATATTTTTGTTCCAATTTTTGCCTCTTCTTCTCCCTATAAATCAAACTTTTCTTTGCCATAATGCTTCAGTTCCTCTTATTATCAATGATAATGATACAAATCGGATCCTAGATGTAGAAATAAATATAAGAGTGCATACCTATATTTTTTTTATTAAAAAAATATATTATTGCGGATAGAATACATAAATAATTAACCGAATTTGCCCGATGTGGAGGCAATCAAGAAAGCTGCATAAGTGAATATATAACCTACAGAAAAGTGAGCTAATCCAACCAATCTTGCTTGCACAATTGAAAGAGCTACTGGTTTATCTTTCCATCGAATCAAATTTGCCAAAGGTGTACGTTCATGAGCCCATGCTAAAGTTTCAATC